GCTGATTTTCAAGAACGGGAATCTTATGATATGTTGGGAATCTCTTATGATAATCATCCACGCCTGAAACGTATTTTGATGCCCGAAAGTTGGATAGGATGGCCTTTACGTAAGGATTATATTGCCCCTAATTTCTATGAAATCCAAGATGCTCATTGAATGATAAGAAACTCATTTTCATTTACTTCTACGATTCCAGATATTCAAGGAATTTTTTTACATTATGTTCTAGATCAAACAGAGTCATTGCACTCCCATTCGTATTATGGGTGCGCTAAAAAAAAAAATAAATAAAGAGTTTTGCAACATGAACTTTGTACCGCGCACATCGCTTATATGTGTTCTAGAGGGTCTCGTAGGGAGGAGTGAATAAATATAATATATGAAATAAAATCCAAAGAAATTAATAATTAAATTAATGTATCTGAAATGAATCTTGTCTATTACGATAGTTCCACCCCTCTAGACTTTTAAATTTGAATACTCATCTAAAAAAAAAATATGGGGTCTAGACACCACACCAAAAAGGATCCATTTTTTAGATACACAAATGATAAGTATGTTATGATGATCTAGACTAGTAACGACTATGTATACCAATCCACATAGATTAATTTATATCAGTATCCATTATTAACCACATGCCAGGAACCAGATTTGAACTGGTGACACGAGGATTTTCAGTCCTCTGCTCTACCAACTGAGCTATCCCGACTCTTCCCGACGAATCGTCCCCATACTATTTAGATTAGAGGGCTTGGGTCTATGTCAATCAATTAAATAGACTAAAAAAAAACATAACAAAGTGTTATCCAAGCTTGGAATTTCTTGGCTCTTCAAAAGGAATACTTTGTAAGTTAAGTTTAACTATAAAAATGAATTATTATATTGACTGTGAATGATTCAAACGTGGATTCCTTTTTCATATTCATAGATGTTAATTTGCACATATATTGTATATATCACAAGACTTGTGATAAGAGAGAAACCTTTCTCCCACGATCCGTTTGTGAAAGAGTAAAACGACTAATAAACATAACTAATGTGGAACCACTGAAAAAAAGGATAAAAAAACTAGTTAGATAAATAGTTAGGGAGTAAAGCGGACTTTCTTTGGGGATAGAGGGACTTGAACCCTCACGATTTAAAAAGTCGACGGATTTTCCTCTTACTAAAAATTTTATTTTTGTCGGTATTGATATTGACATGTATAATGGGACTCTATCTTTATTCTCGTCCAATTAGTGAGTTCTTTAAAAGATCTATCAGACTATGGAATAACAGATTTGATCAGTGAATATTCTATTTTTACTTAACCTTGGAATCGATTCACAAGAATTCCTAAATTTTGCATATAAAAAAAGAAAGAGTATTTCGGATCGCCATGAATCTTTGATATTTTATTGCGTATACGTACGTATATGGGTTCATCCTTTATTTATATGGAGTTTAAATAGAAGGATTCCTCGATCAATGCAGTCAACTCTATTCGTTAGAACATCTTCCATTGAGTCTCTGCACCTATCCCTTTTTTATTATTTTTGCTTTCTGAACCCCTTTTTGTTTTCTGAAAACAGGATTTGGCTCAGGATTGCCCATTTTTTATTCCAGGGTTTCTCTGAATTTGAAAGTTATCACTTAATATGTTTCCATACCAAGGCTCAATCCAATTAAGTCCGTAGCGTCTACCAATTTCGCCATATCCCCACTTTTTTTGAGACTAGGATCTCGTTGGGATGCCACTCCCCCCCCCTTTTCGTTCATTTATTCTGGAGCCTTTTACGTTTAATTCGTTAGATATGCATTTCTCTATATAGAAAAAGTGTCTCTGTCTCCCTTGTTTGATTTCTTTTCTATTTTATTGCATTTCATATATCAGAGGACCTATATTTGTATTTAGTCCAATCAAAAATGATTCTATCATTGATGTATCCGCAATTCAATATGGATGGATATATACCACATATATATATGCCTCTCTTACTCTCATTTTTCCCTATAATTTTTATTACTTGAACGGTCGACTCCCTTTTTTTCGCCTTATCCCCTACCTTTCCGAATGAAACCAGAGGAATGTCTCATTCTAATCTGGATTTATCCTTAATCTTTATCCCTATCTTTTCCTTAGGACCGCCCCTGTATAATTAGAATAGAGTTATTCTACTATAGTATAAGTTTAAGTTATTATAGTTATTTCCATTTAATTCTATTAATTGTTATAATATAAATTGTTATAATAATATTGTTGTATTGTATATAAATATATTATTATTTATTCTATTTATGTTACATATTACATATACAGTATATTCATTATCATTATGAATTAAAATTATAAAATTCATATGGAATAGCCAAGATTACAGTAGTTCACTAAAGCCTTACGCACAGCGCAAGTTCTTTTATATGAGCCCGCTTAGCTCAGAGGTTAGAGCATCGCATTTGTAATGCGATGGTCATCGGTTCGATTCCGATAGCCGGCTTTTATCTCTTTGGTCTT